CTCACCGGTATCTGAGCAATTCTTCCTGTTGCTTTTACGGAACTTCCCTCTTGTATCATTAAACCGTCACCCATTAATACAACACCGACATTATTTGATTCCAAATTCAGAGCAATGCCTATTGTACCCTCTTCAAATTCTACTAATTCCCCCGCCATTACTTCATCAAGACCATAAATACGAGCAATGCCATCGCCTACTTGAAGTACGGTACCCGTATTTATAATTTTGACTTCCCTATTATATTGCTCAATACGTTCGCGGATAATATTACTAATCTCGTCGGCTCGAATGGTTACCATGAATATTTCTTCATTTTTTTTTTGAAAAAAAAAAGTAATGCCTACAATAGAAGGACTAATCGGTTGTTTCTTTTATCGCCCCAAACATGCTAAGATTAGCATTGATGGTACGTAAATGCAATTCGTCGGTCAAACAACTATTCAGAGTTCCTAAAGCCCCCTGTAATGCTTGTTGGAAAACCCGTTGTCGGACTTGATTAATCGTTTTTTGTTGTTCAAAATGAATGGTTTCATTTTTGTAATTTTCTAATTGTTCCAAAGTCTTATAAGTTGAATTAATCAAATTCCTTTTTTCTCGTTCTATCTCAGAGTATCCATTCGTTCGAAACTGATCTGCTTCTATTTCCACTTTCTCTAAGCGGGCCACGGCTTTTTTCAACTGTTCAATGGCTCCATCGCGTAGTTCTTTTGAATTTCGAATAGTATCCAAAATCCTTTGTTTTCGATTATCTAATAAATCTGTTAATGAAAGTAGATTCTCTTTCCATTCATTGCCATTGCAAAAATTCCATGATCCCTTCCCGAACCAAACATGAATCTTTCAATTCATTTGGCTCTCGCGCCCAATTACTTATGAAGAAATTCACATAACTTTTTTGACTGAACTGAGCCTATCCTCCCTTTTCTTTTCTATTCATATCATAATTTCTCTTCAATATCTCAAAATATCGAAACTAACCACTAATTCAAGACCGTAATATTCATATTCGGAGGACTCTTCTGACCAAACAAGTAATTGTCAGTAAAGTTGTTTCTTTTTTTTCTTCAAATCCAAAGAATTTACTTTAATACATAGGTTATCGACTCAGCATTGTATAAGAATGAGTGAACTACCCATTTTTCGAATTTCAAAATTTTTCATTTTTAAATAAAAAGGGGGGTTCCAATCTTTTTTTCGACATGAGTGTTTTATACCGAAAAAAAGCCGAAAAATTTCCAACTATTCATTTTGAACCCATTTTTGTATTAACATAGTAGTAGAAAGAATACCTTGCTGCATTTAGACTTTAAACAGTTTAGCTTTAACCATATTAAGGGTCCCACGTTATTGGTTGATAGAGAATCAAAATATATTTACTTTAGCCATGAATCACGAACTGCTATAGTTCTTAAAGATGATTTGGAAATTTATTCAAAAGTAATTCGTAGGAGTATGCGCCCTGGCCTTCCTAGTTAAAACAAAAAAAGCGCAGCTGGTTCAATCCAGCCTATTCTTGAAATAAGCAACTCGCACACACCCCCTTTCCAAAAAAAATTAATACACCAAGCACTACACTTAGATTTATTGGATTTGTTGCTAAAATATCGGTATTAAAGCCGAAACTCCCGGCGGATGGCCAACGACCCAAGGAAACGAAAGAATCGGTTACATTTTTCATAGGATCTCCCCTTTTTCGACTATAGACAGACTAATTATCTAATTCTATTATATATTTCTAGAATCGAAATATATAATAGAATTCTATCTTACTATATCTATTTTATCTTACTATATAGAACTATATATTAATTCTATTCTATTGATATTCTATTATATACTATGTAAAAATATACTATATAAAAGTAAAAATATACTATATAAAAATCCAAATACTACATAATATACTATATAAAAAAAAAATCAAAATACTATTATATAATAAATCTATATTATATAATAAATAAAAAAAAATTCTATATTATATAATAAATAATTATAATAAATAATTATATAATAAATATATAATAAAATAATAGAAATAATATATAATAATAAATATAGAAAACTATATATGTATAATATAATAGAAATATACAGATAATATATAATCATACAGATAATATATAATCGAAATATAGACTCAAAATATATATATATATATAGAATGCATGTATATATATTTTACCAGAATCTTCACCAAAAAGAAAATCTTCATATATTTTATCGTCATATATTTTATCGTCATATATTCTATGACTATGATAATATATTCTATTATCTATCCCACCATAATCTTTATAATCATAATCTTCATATAGCTTATCGATATTCAAAATCAATAGACCAGTAAACCAGTTAGAAACCAGAAACTCAGCAGTCAAACCAGTAGACTGGGTATACGGTAAATCATAAAGCGGATCGTGTTCACCATCTCGAGGGGAATCGATAATAATAAGCGGATGCGGATATAGATATATAGATTTGACCGATACCTTAT